CCATTTGTCCATATTTCGAGAAAAAGTATCTCTTGTTTTTCATTCCCATAAGAATGAATACTATGATTCACGTTTCGAACAGGCATGAATAGAGCATCTATAGGGTAACTTCCGTCTTGAAAGTTATTTGCCGCTTTTATACGATATCCGCGATTTTTCTCGAGTTGTAATCCAATACACAAATCAATTGGTTCTGTCAAGCCAGCTATATGCTGTGTATTGTCAACTATTTCGACATAAGGTGGCAAGATGATATCTTGAGCAGTTACACATCTAGGGCCCCTAACACAAATAGACGCCTCACAAGTTCCATATAGATTACTTCTCAATACAATTTCTTTCAAATTCATTAAAATTTCGTGTACTGATTCTTGAATACCTACTATGGTAGAGTATTCATGTGGTATTTTCTCAGATTTTGCACGTGTGATACATGTTCCTTCTATTTCTCCAAGCAAAGCTCTTCGCATCGCAAAGCCCATTGTGTCAGCTTGACCTTTCATCAGTGTAGATAGAATAAAGCGCCCATAACGAAGACATTTACTATGTGTTCTTGATTCAACACACTTCCACTGCAGTGTCCGAGTAGATACTCTTATTTTCTCTCGAATCATAGTAATATTCTAAAATATTGATCATATTTTTGAATCATGTATTTCTCTCGAAATTTCTTCAACTTTGATTTCTACAAACGTCTTTTTTTAGGAGGCCTACAGCCATTATGTGGCATAGGGGTTACGTCTAGCACGAAACTTACTAGTATACCACTTCTACGAATAGCCCGTAATGCTCCATCCCTTCCGCGACCGGAACCTTTTATCCTGACTTCTGCTTCTTTCATACCTTGTTTTACCAATGTACGAATAGCACTTCCCGCCACGGTTTGAGCCGCAAAGGGTGTCCCTCTTTTTGCACCCTTAAATCCACAAGTACCGGCAGAATCGCAAGAAACCACCTGACCTCCTACATCCGTAACAGTCACAATAGTATTGTGGAAACCTGCTTGAACATGAATAACGCCCTTTGGTATTTGACGTGCACTCTTACGCGAACTACTACGCCGATTTCTACGCCAACGAAATTTTGGTCTAGGTTTTGCCATATTTTATCATCTCATAAATATGAGTCATAGATATATGGATATATCCATTTCATGTCAAAAAAATCCTTCTTTTTTTTTTTTTTACATCAATCAAATCTTTTACAAAATTCCTTTTATTTTAGTAGAATAATTATCCTTGTCGTTGTTTATGTTTTAGGTTAGAACAACTTACTATAACTCGTCCTCGTCTGCGGATCAGACGACATTTTTCACACATTTTACGAACAGAGGCCCTTTTTTTCATATTTGTCATTCCTTACTAAAATTCCGAATCTATTTCTTGGAAGAAAATAAGTTTCTTTCAATTTGGAACCTCGAATTGTATTCTCATGGGAAGGAATTTTGAAGTTGAAAAACTACTTAGTCCTCATCTGAATCATAAGAATTATCGCGGGGGAATCTATAAATTATACGACCTTTGGTTGGATCATAAGGGCTTACTTCAATCTTAACCCTATCTCCCAGCAGGATCCGTGTAGAACTACGTCGTATCTTTCCTGAAATATAACCTAGAATGACATTGTCATTATCTAAACGAACGTGGAACATAGCATTAGGGAATGATTGAATAATCAAACCCTCATATATTATTTTTTTTTCTTCCATTTCACCTCCTTTTAGTATAAACTAATTTGTTTGATTAATGAAGTAAAGAAAATATATAATCTGCTCTTTCTCTCACAAATTAGAAATTTTTTATCTAATTCGGAAATTACCATATATAACATAAAATTTCTCCCCCAATTCTTTCTAGTCGAGCTTCCCGATCCGTCATTATACCTCGAGAGGTGGAAAGAATTACAATTCCCATTCCACCTAAAATTCTAGGAATTCGTTGATAGTTAGAATAGATTCGTAGACTAGGCCGACTTACTCTTTTTAAATTTAAACTATTTCTATAAGGTCCTTTCCTATTTCTTCTATGTCGCAGAGTTAAAACCAAAAAAGATTTGTTTCTTTCTTGATGTTTTCTCGAGTTTTCAATAAAGCCTTCTCGTAAAAGTATTTTAACAATGCTTTCGGTGATGTTAGTAGATGGTATTCGAACTCTTCCTTTTCTATTCATGTCAGCATTTCGTATAGAGGTTATTATATCAGCAATAGTGTCCCTACCCATGATAAACTAAAATCAGTGGTGTCTCCGAATTTTAATATAATCAACATGCTTTTTTTATTAATTTATTTTTTTTTTTATGAATTTTCAATCAAAAAAAAATTCAAAACGAAAGGTATATACGTGATACACAATTGACTATTTCATTCAAATATCCTACTTATCATCTTATAATACCTCAGGGGCTAATGAAAGTATTTTAGTAAAGTTTTGTTTCAATTCCCGGGCAATCGCACCAAAAACTCTAGTTCCTTTTGGATTTCCTTTTTCATCAATGATAACTGCAGCATTGTCATCATATCGTATTATCAAACCGTTGTCGCGTTTGAGTTCTTTACAGGTACGTACAATTACAGCTCTGATCACTTCTGATCTTTCTAAGTGCTTACTTGGTTTTGCTTTTTTGACCACAGCAACAATAACGTCACCAATACGAGCATATCGACGATTGCTAACTCCTATGATTCGAATACACATCAATTTTCGAGCCCCGCTGTTGTCTGCTACATTCAAATAGGTTTGAGGTTGAATCATATCTTCTTTTTATCTGTTCTTTCAATAAATGCAAACAACCAAAGGGTGAAAAAGAAAAAGAAATATTGTTTGTCCAAAATAAAAAGTAAAAAGAATCTCCGGTTGTTTTTATCCCCAAGATCCATTTCCTTTGGTTCTACATTCCTATCCTGAAATAATGAATTGAGTTCGTATAGGCATTTTAGATGCCGCTATCGAGATAGCCCTTCGGGCTATATTTTCTGCTACTCCGCTTATTTCATAAAGTATTCGACCTGGTTTGACAACAGCTACCCAATAATGGGAGGGTCCTTTCCCCGAACCCATACGGGTTTCCGCAGATTTTATTGTAAGTGGTTTGTCTGGAAATATACGTACCCATATTTTTCCACCGCGACGTGCATTTCGCGTCAGTGCTCGCCGCCCCGCTTCTATTTGTCTAGGCGTGATCCAAGCAGGTTCAAGTGCCTGAAGAGCATATTTTCCGAAACAAATACGATTCCCCCGATAAGATAATCCCTTCATTCTTCCTCTATGTTGTTTACAGAATCTGGTTCTTTTGGGGTTATAGTTGATGGTTTTTTCTTCATTCCATCTCTATTACAGAACCGGACATGAGAGTTTCTTCTCATCCGGCTCCTCGCGAATGAAAAAATTTCAATTTGAATTGAATATGAATATTTAGAAATTGAATTCTAATTAGAATAGAATTCTAAATTAATTTATAGATTAATATATTATCAATTTTAAAATTAATAAAAATGAATAGAATAATAATCTTTCATTAAGATATACATGTAATAATACACAAAATCAATGGATTCCTTGATATTCATCAGATTCTTTGATATTCATCTAATTTATTAGATATTTTTGTATTTGGATTTATAAGTTAATTTGAAATTCATTTTTTATATAGTTTGTATTTATTTTTTTGTATAGATATATTTTATTAGATTGCTCTTATTTTATTTTAGCAATGCAATCTAATAAAAAAGGAATTTTCGCGGGCGAATATTTACTCTTTCTATATCTATTTCAGTTTTATATGATAAGTTTATCACTTTTCAGAATAGATGAATTGGTCTCTGGTTCGTTCCGCCATCCTTCCCAATGAATCATGAGGATTCATTTTCAATTGAATCTTCTGTATTCACGGATTCCATCGTTCCCATCGCTTCTTGATTAATGGTTAGGTCTCCATTCTACAATGGAGCTCTTAATGAACTTTGTTCTTGAGCCAACCTCCTTAGTCTTTATTGGCTTGAGGCTCTTACTTCTTTCTTTTTTCTATGAATAGATTCATATCAGATAATTATGTGTGAATCTGTATTCATGCTTTATTACATTGTCTTTTATGATATGACCTTACATAGTGGAATCTTATATCATTTCTATTCATTTTTTTCTTTCTTTCGCCTTTCCTTTTATCCGCATCCCTTTCCTTTAATGTATATTTTTCTCTTTTTTTTGACAACTCTTTCGATTTCTTGTTTATGCAAAAAAAAAAATTCAGTTGCTGCAATGATAGGACCAAAATATCATATCTTGACTGCTTCTTTGGATCCAGATAATGTGATGCGATGAGTTGGTTATTAGTTCTATAGTCATTAGTTCATACTTCATACTATGGGCTCTTACCTTTTTTTTCGTCTTAATTATAACAAAAACCAACGAGTCACACACTAAGCATAGCAATTCTATCAAAAGGTCAATCGAATTTTTATTCAACCTTATAGAATTTAAAATGAGAATTGTTTTGATGGAAATTTGATGGAAAAAAAGGTTGTCATTCTTTGTTCTATCGTTAAATCAAAACAGAAAGACAAGTCAAGTAAAGGCTTATTATTTCTCGTCTATAAATATCCAAATTTTGATACACAATATCCCATAGATAGTTCGAATCGTATAGGCGCAATAATCAATTTTCGCGCGAATGGTTTGTAAGGGAACCCTACCCTCTCTTATCCAGTCAACACGTGCAATGTCTTTTCCACCGAGACGGCCTGCCATTTGTATTTTAATTCCTTTTATCTCAGCTTCTTCGGCTAATTCAATAGCCTTTTTCATTGCTTTTCGAAAGGGTACCCTATTTCTTAATTGTAGGGCTATAAATTCTGCAAGAATATTTGGATGTCCATAAGGTCTTGCAATCCTTTTAATAGCAATGTTGAGTTTTCGGTTCACACAATTCAATTCTTTTTGTAGATTTCTTTTGAGGTCTTTGATCTCTCGTGATCTATGTTCTATTATTAACTTGGGAAGTCCCAT